TCCTATTTGATCCCTTTGAATTCCATATTCGAAGTTACGATCGGATCTATTCATTAAAAAGAATCGATTCGATACATTTCTTATGTACCCATAGGTGCTATATTGGATTTGAATCAGATTTCGGATCAATCTATATTGATTGACTGCCTCCATTATGTTGTTGCTAGCAAATACCGCTGTTTTTAGTTTGGGATCTTCCAAATCATTCCCGCAGTAGATCCGGACCGATTTTTTTCTGATCCTTCGAGAAAAGGATTCATTCTCCTCATAAAAAAGAGGAGGTAGAACCAATAAGGATTTCTTTTTCGATTCATCTCTGGAGTTGAATACCTCATTCAATAATTTTTTTTGATCCAACCCGTAGGAATCAATAGAAAAGGCAAATACCCTATGATACACCAGATCCGGCTCGGTTATTGATAGAGTGAATAGATCCGCCATTTCTGGGAATCTCTCTTCTGATTCAAAAAAATCGTGGCGTAACGCGTATCCCCCTTTGTTCCGGTCATGGAATAGATGAAAGAAATCAAAAAATGGATCTTTGTTCAAGAATGAAATCTTATTGGAACTGTCCATATCCGGTTCATCCTTTGGAACCAGATCCGGGATGTGATATGGTTCCGAAGGATGAATTGAGACGGTATTTTGTAAATACGTAATTATCTTGAATATATCAACCATTTCTTTATTTTCCGCTCGCCTGGAAGGGACAAAAGAAACATCTTGTTTTTTCTTCAACAATTTCTGATCTCTAGTGGACCTCTCAGTAGGATTCGAACCCAGATGAAGTTCTGACCATCTGTCAGAGAAAAAAGAACGAATTGATCTTGTAGGATTCCCAAGAAATTCTTCGATTTCTTCCGGAAGCAGATGATTATTCATCCGCTTCTCAGGTTCCGTGAATAGCCAGGGCATGGAGGAAGATCCAAAAAGGCATTTCGGGAATCGATCTGATTCTATCTCTGTTCGTTCCATTTGAAGAAAGGAAGGATCCCAAAGAATCGATCTCTCTTTTAGTTGCTGAATCTCTGTTTGATCGATCAATGTGTGATATTCTGAATCCTCATTTCTAACGGAATCGAAATGATCTCTGGATTGATCAGAAGAAGATCCTTTCCATTGGCTAGAATCCGTTACTTGAACGAAAATAGATCTTGTGGAATCATATTGAATATTTGACAATACATTCCGTACCTTGCTAAAAAACCGATCCTTGTTTACCAACCACACATTGTCTAACCAAATCCAATTCTCTCTCGAGACGTTCCTCAAAAAATCCGATTCGTGCTGATTCTTCCCCCAACTAACGAAGAGATCTTGGCGGAATTGCCACATATGAAATTGAGCACAATTTTGCAAAGAAATACCCCACTTGTTTCTCGAGAAGAGATGGGAAACATGCTCAATATCATTGGATTGCATAGTTGCCCCAGCTCCTTGTTGTTTGAAGAAACTCTCCCCCTCAATTGGTCTTTTTTCACGAAAAGCAGACATGAGATAAGAAATCAAGTCTTTCCCTAAGATTTCGAATAGCTGTCCCGAATTCAAGTTGATTATGTTTCGTTTCTTCCTCGGAGAAAGACGATCAAACAATTCCCAATCATGGTCCTTGCGGATCGGATTATCCGTATAGGATAAAAAATGAAACTCCAGATATTTGCTATCTTTCTCTTTGAATGAGATCTCAATTCCAGCTATGGTTTCATTAGATATCTGACAACTAGAATCCCTCCTTTTTCCGATCCGGTTCCTCCACCACCGCGAACCCCGGTTAGATTCAGGCATGATACACTTTTTCTTTATTGGGAGAACCCAAGTACTCTCTTGCGGACCCATGAAACAACTCTCAGAAATCCTTTTCCCTTTTGGAAGATACAGGAGCGAAACAATCAACCTATTCCTATTGGAAGACCAAAAGGATTCTTCCAATGTCTCATTTCTGGGTCCAATGGAATTCATAGGTATAGGAAGAAGCCCCATCAAATAGAGATTTTTTCTTTCGACCATCTTTCGATTGTTAATACAAGATATAAGGACCACTACTACAAGCAGTACTACACCTTTGATCGTGAAATATCGATTGCTTGTTGCACCCTGTGAATCACGTGAAAGTAGGATACTCAAAATTCGGGGGTCAAAGAGTTTCATAAAACGTTCTTGGTGGAAAAAAATGTGAGTGAAAGATCCCACTGAATCGAATTTGATCCATGAATCTAAGAAATAGTGAGAATTCTTGATCTCTCTCAATTCGAAGATCCAGGATTTGAATTGATGTCGTTTCATTGATTCCTCCTAAAGATTTCATTTCAATTGGAATTTGGTTATTCACGATGTACGATGATCCCTGTTAAGCATCCATGGCTGAATGGTTAAAGCGCCCAACTCATAATTGGCAAATTCGTAGGTTCAATTCCTGCTGGATGCACGCCAATGGGAACATTCAATAAGTCTATTGGAATTGGCTCTGTATCAATGGAAATACATAACGAATTGGTATGGT